AATTAAATAATTAATTTATAATTAATTAATTTATAATTAAATAATTAAACTGAAATCTTATTTATTTTTTATTTGATTTTCTTTTGATTTATAAAATTGATATTTATAAAAACTATTTTTATAAATATAGTTAATTTAGAGTAATTGAATGATAATTGATTTTTAGTTTCTAATTCTTTTTGAAAAATTATTTTATTTTTAATTTTGATTATTATCAGAAAATGACAAAAATTCGATTATTATAGGCTCAAAGCTTATATTATAGACTCAAAAAATTAATTAGTACAAAAATCGATAGATAATAGAATAAATAGAAAAAAAGATAAGACGAGATTCGCCCACCTCCAATATATTTTAATCCTTCTCCTATAAAGAAACTTGCAATACCGGTACCATTTATGATTCCATCAATTATACATTTATCAAAAAAAGAAGTTAATTGAGATAATTTTCTTATACTTCTGGTAAAGATTCTTGTATAAAACAAGTCTATGTAACCTCGATTATATGACCAATTATATATCACATTAATTATTGGATCCAATAGAATTCTCTTAGAACCCATTTTTACAAAAGAGTTAATTAAATAAAAACTTTGGAAAGATGAATAAATAGATCCATAAAAAAAGGATGCTATACATATTCCAAAAAAAGCTATACTTACTGAATAAATTGCATTTGTTATAAATTCATACCAATCCACAGAAGAATGGGAATTTGTATGAAAAAAGCTTTCTGATGGAGCTAACCATTTTGATAGTAAATCAAAATCGATTATTCTTTGATCAAAAGGAATTCCAATGGATCCAATGAACAAAGTAAATAGTACCAACACAAGCATTGGAAATAACATAGTATTATCGGATTCGTGAGGGTAGATAAAAGTATGTTTTTTTCCAAAATTAGTACTAAAGTGTCGCATCTTATTTATTACACTGGCATCAAGTTTATATCTATTTCTTGAAAAAAAAGAAACCCTTTCATTACTATTTGTTGTTGATAAAAGTAAATTATTTTGAATTAATTTTGGTGCTGTTTTTCCCCACAAGGATATTGAATATAGGGAACCATTTTGAATTCCACTGTAATTTTTTAAATGAACATGGAAATATCCCTCAAAAGTAAGTAAATACATACGAAACATATAAAATGCAGTTAACCCCGCTGTGAAAAACGCTATTATTGCGAAGATTGGTGAATACAACCAACTATCATTAAGAATTTCATCTTTTGACCAAAAACAAGCAAGAGGTGGAATACCACAAAGAGAAAGTGTACCCAATAAAAAGGTCATTTTTGTAACTGGAACATATTTTCTTAAGCCACCCATAAGAGCCATATTCTGGCTTTTATCTGGTGAATATCCAACAATGGGTTCCATTGAATGAATAATGGATCCGGACCCCAAAAACAATAATGCTTTCGTATAGGCATGAGTGATCAAATGAAACAAAGCTGCTCTATAAGAACCCATACCTAGAGCTAACATCATATAACCCAATTGAGACATTGTAGAATAGGCTAAACCTCTTTTAATATCTCTTTGGGCAAGAGCCAAAGTAGCTCCTAATAGTAGTGTTATTACACCGATAACAGAAATGAAATTCATTATGTAAGGTATAACTGTGAAAAGTGGAAAAAGCCGAGCTACAAGAAAAATTCCCGCTGCTACCATAGTAGCAGCATGTATAAGAGCCGAAATAGGAGTAGGTCCTTCCATGGCATCGGGTAACCATACATGAAGGGGGAATTGTGCGGATTTAGCAACTGCACCAAGGAATAATAGGAAAGCACATAGAGTAGCAAATAAAGAATTGACCCCGTTATTATGGATCAATTTATTAAATGTTTCGAATAAATCCCGAAATTCGAAACTACCAGTCATCCAATAAAAACCTAAGATTCCTAATAATAATCCAAAGTCCCCTACACGATTAGTTATAAAAGCTTTTTGACAAGCATTTGCTGCAATTGGTCGTGTAAACCAAAACCCTATTAACAAATAGGAACACATTCCCACCAGTTCCCAAAAAATATAAATTTGTATCAAATTAGAACTAATAACTAATCCCAACATGGAAGCATTGAAAAAACTCAGATAAGAAAAAAATCTTAAATATCCCTGATCGTGAGACATATAATTGTCGCTATAAATAAGAACCATGAGTCCAACAGTAGTTATTAATATTGACATAATGGAAGTAAGTGGATCGATTAAGTATCCGAACTCTAATGAAAAATCATTATTGATAGTCCAAGACCATAGATATTGATAAATAAAACTTCCACTTATTTGCTGAATAGATAAATTGACTGAAAAAGCTAAAGCTATACTTAGGAATAAAACACTAAAAAAGGCCCATATACGACGAATATTTTTTGTTGCTGTTGGAACAAGCAGGAGTCCAAATCCTATTGACATAGTAACAGGAAGTGGAAGTAAAGGTATTATCCACGCATATTGATATGTATGTTCCATAATAAAACGAATTTTTTATTTTTTTATTCTTATGAATTGTTATTATCTCCGATTAACTAATTCTGATATCTTTTGTAAGGAACAAAGATAAAAGAAATCAATAAAAAAAGATATGAAAAAACTCAACTATTTTTATTCTTAATTATTCAACTTTTCTCATATTTTCAAAAATGCAAAAAGTTCCAATTTGGTTGATCAAAGAATATGACCAAATGATTGGTCAAGATTATTACTTAGTTAATAACTAAAGAAAAATTTTGATTAATATATGGAATATGATATTTTTTATGATTGTATTATCCTGATGATTTATAACAATATAGTATAGTAAAAAAAAAGTTATACAAAAAAGAATACTTGGTTCGAATATGTACGGGTCTGGTATCTGTTAATAATCGGATTCAACCAAATAGCCAAAACTTATGTTTATTGTGAATCTTATGATATTCTTTATCTTACCTCGCAATAATCCATCACTAAGATTATTCTTATTTGGTAATATCTTGTTTAAGAGGTTAATTACTAACCTTAAATGAAATTGAATTAACTTACGGACAAACATTCTGAATTTGATTAATTAATAGGAAAAATGATATTAATTTTTTTAATACAATATTTTTGTTACAATATAGAATTTTTGAAATTCTATTAAATAAATTCTTAAATTATATCTTATATAATTGTTTAAATTCTATGAGGGCTCTTAATCTTTTTGATTTAACAAATTAAATCAAATTAGATTTGCAATATTTACTAAAATGAGATATGAGTTCCAAATTAAACCTTTTTCATTTGATTCTTTTTTTTTTTTTATTTCATTCTTATTTCATAAAGAACAATGAATTTGTTTTATGGTAGTGGATAATCCCTATAAATATGGATTCGAATGAGATTAGAAAGAGATTAATCAGTACAAACTATTTTGGATTCAATCTATGGATAGAAATGCAAAAAACAAAAAAAGTATAAAGGATTATTAAAGAGTTTTTTTAGCTAGTCCAAATTTTCTTAAAAATACTATTACTACATTACCTTTATAACATTCCATAGTATATTATAGATAATATGATCATTTTCAAAAAACAATTTTATCTATATTTATTTCTATCTTATGAAAAACAGGAAAAACGATACCATTATCTATGAAATAAGTATGGATAATGAATAAAAAGAAGTATGGATAATGAATAAAAAGAGCAATCCGTCAATACATGTCTTTCACATACAACAATAAAAATGAATAATCTCTTTCTATGGCGGTTCCAAAAAAGCGTACTTCTATGTCAAAAAAACGTATTCGTAAAAATATTTGGAAGAAAAAAGGATATTTTGCCGCGGTTAAAGCTTTTTCCTTAGCTAAATCGGTTTCAACGGGGAATTCAAAAAGTTTTTTTGTGCAACAAACAAATAAATAATAAAGTCTTTGGCTTAGCTTCTTGGGCATAGCTTAATTAATATGACTATAAAAAATGAATTAAACGATTTACATTAACTAAAATGAATGTTTTCCATTTTTCAATTCAAATTCAATATAAAATAAATTAGAACGAGTTCTTGTAATATCTTGTAATATATGGAATAATAATTTGTAATACGTGTATTTTTTCTATTACTGTACTTTTCACAAAAATTCTTTTTAAGAATTTTTGTGAAAAGTACAGTAAAATTCCAATAGGAAGTGAAAACCCCCTGTTCTCTATCCATTTTGTTTTCTATATCTATATATAAACGGAAACCAACTTGCATTGAATCCTTAAATCTCGACGATTCCAGATGTACGAACTATTATTATTTCAAGCAAGCCGCCATGGTGAAATCGGTAGACACGCTGCTCTTAGGAAGCAGTGCTAGAGCATCTCGGTTCGAGTCCGAGTGGCGGCATCATTCTATAATATAAAAAGAACACAATAAAATAAAAATATAAAAAGAACACAATAAATTCTATAATGTATTCAATAAGCAATTCCTTATTTTTATTTTATTCACTAATCGGATTATCTTTTTTATATGATATTTATAACTTTAGAACATATATTAACTCATATATCTTCCTCGATTATTTCAATTGTTATTATGATTCATTTGATGACCCTATTACTTCATGAAATTGTAGGATTATGTAATTCGTCACAAAAGGGTATGATAGCTACTTTTTTATCTATAACAGGACTATTAGTTATTCGTTGGATTTATTCGGGACATTTCCCATTAAGTAATTTATATGAATCATTAATGTTCCTTTCGTGGAGTTTCTTCATTATTCATATGATTCTTTATTTTAGAAATAATGAAAAGCAAAATTATTTAAGCACAATAAGCGCGCCGAGTGCTATTTTTACTCAGGGCTTCGCTACTTTTAGTCTTTCAACCGGAATACATCAATCGGCAATATTAGTACCTGCTTTGCAATCCCAGTGGTTGATGATGCATGTAAGTATGATGTTGTTGAGCTATGCAGCTCTTTTATTTGGATCCTTATTTTCAATCGCTCTTTTAGTCATTACATTTAGAAAAAACATCAATTTTTTTTCTAAAGGCAATAATTTCTTAATTAGTTCCGTTTTATTTGACGAAATTCACTCCAATGAGAAAAGAAATATTTTACAAAGTACGGGTTTGCTTTCATTTAAAAACTATTATAAATATCAATTGACTAAAACATTGGATTATTGGAGTTATCGTGTCATTAGTCTAGGATTTACCTTTTTAACCATAGGAATTCTTTCTGGAGCAGTATGGGCTAATGAAGCATGGGGATCTTATTGGAATTGGGACCCTAAAGAAACTTGGGCTTTTATTACTTGGACCGTATACGCTATTTATTTACATACTAGAACAAACCAAAATTTTCAAGGTATGAATTCAGCAATTGTAGCTTCTATAGGATTTCTTATAATTTGGATATGCTACTTTGGTGTCAATCTATTAGGAATAGGTCTACATAGTTATGGTTCATTTGTACTCCCATCTAATTGAATAAACCACTTAAAGAATATCTCAGATAATCCTTTTCTATATAACTTTCACATATAAGGAAAATTTGTGTGAGTTTTTGATAATTATTTAACCCCATTTCATCGTTCAATAAAAAAAATGGGGTTAAATAATTATCAAAAACTCGAAATAAATATTTTAATTCACTTCACTTTATTTCTCATTGCACAATGAACTATTTTCAAAATGAAAAATCATATAATTTTTTGATTTTTTACTTGAATTTCAATTCAATTCATTAAGATTATCTATAAAAATAATTAGATAGAATAGCTTCTACCTTATCAACTGATAATGAGAAAACAAAATCAGGATAAATACCGATTGCTATTACGGGAAGAAAGATACAGATTGAAACAAATAGTTCTCGGGGGCCAGAATCCACAAAATAAGACTTTGGAACAGTAAAGAACTTGTATCCATAGAACATCTGACGTGACATAGATAATAAATAAATAGGAGTTAATATCATTCCAATTGCCATTACAAAAGTAATTAGTATTTTTGGCATTAAAAGATATTTTGGACTCGTAATTATTCCAAAGAATACTACTGATTCTGCAACAAAACCACTCATTCCCGGTAATGCAAGAGAAGCCATGGAAAAACTACTGAACAGGGTAAATAATTTTGGCATTGGGATAGATATCCCTCCCATTTCGTCAAGATAAACAAGATGTGTTCTATCACAGCTTGTACCCCCTAAGAAAAAAAGGGCGGCGCCAATAAATCCATGAGACAATAATTGTAAAACGGCTCCATTGAGTCCTGTGTTTGTTATGGAACCAATTCCTATAATTATAAAACCCATATGAGATACAGAAGAGTAGGCTATTCTCCTTTTTAAATTACGTTGACCGAAAGAGGTTGAAGCTGCATAAATTATTTGTACCGTTCCCACTATCACCAACCATGGAGAAAATATCGAATGTGCGTGGGGTAAAAATTCCATATTGACACGAATCAACCCATATGCTCCCATTTTTAATAAGATTCCGGCCAAAAGCATACATGTACTGTAATGTGCTTCTCCGTGGGTGTCTGGTAACCATGTATGTAGGGGTATAATCGGTGATTTGACAGCATAAGCAATAAGAAAGCCAAAATATAACAGAATTTCCAGGGCCACGGGATATGATTGATTAGCTAATGCTCCAAAATTCAATGTTGGCCCATCCGAACCGTATAAACCTATACCTAAAACCCCCATTAATAGAAAAATGGAACCCCCTGCGGTGTATAAAATAAACTTTGTAGCTGAGTACAAACGTTTTTTACCCCCCCACATAGATAAAAGTAAGTAAACAGGAATTAATTCTAACTCCCACATCATGAAAAAAAGTAAAAGGTCTCGAGAAGAAAATAACCCTATTTGACCACTGTACATTGCTAACATTAGAAAATAAAACAATCGTGAATCTCGAGTAACAGGCCAAGCCGCTAAAGTTGCTAAAGTTGTGATAAATCCTGTCAGTAAAATGGGTCCTATGGAAAGCCCATCGATTCCCAGTCTCCAGTGAAAATCAAAAATAGTTATCCAGTTATAATCTTCCTCCAATTGTATTAATGGGTCGTCCAATCGGAAATGGTAACAGAATACATAAGTCATTAGAAGGAGTTCCAATAGGCATATACATATAGTATACCACCTAATTACCTTATTTCCTCTATGTGGGAGAAAAAAAATGAAGGAACCCGCAAATATCGGAAAAACTACAATTATTGTTAACCAAGGAAAATAGCTCGTGGTAAAGACAAGATACACTTTGACCATAAAAAATCCGTACTCGAGAAAATATTTTCTTCTGAGTACGGATTTTTGTCGGTGAAAAAATGGGAATCAAATAAAATGATTCAAGTGGAATTTTTTGTAACGTATCAATAAGCTAGACCCATACTACGGGTTGTCTCATGCCATAAATAAACACGAACACTCAAAAAATCCGTTGGACAAGCGGATTCACATCTTTTACAGCCTACGCAGTCCTCGGTTCTTGGTGCAGAAGCAATTTGTTTAGCTTTACATCCATCCCAAGGTATCATTTCCAACACGTCTGTGGGGCAAGCTCGTACACATTGAGTACACCCTATACATGTATCATAAATCTTTACTGAATGTGACATTGTATCTATAAATTTCAGTTTTGGAAATAAAATATTTTGATCTGGTAAAAAAATAAGTAGTAAATGAATTCTATAGTATAGATACCAGACAAATCAGTGGTTTACCAGAATTTTTTAGAATAAATGGATTTCTGGATATGTTTACGAGAAAGGGCCAATAAACTTGAATTCTTTATTTCAAAAAAGATGGTAATACAAATCTTACATGCTAATTTAACTAAAATTAGTAAATATTCCAATTTCTAATTAGAATATTCATTATTAATAGAAATTTGTATTACTATTAGAAATAATTCAAAATAATAATATTATTATACATTAAAATAATCTATTTTTAATTAGATTTATATGATTACGACTATTTATTCAACAAATTCGATTGATTGATACGGGTTGATTTTCTGTTACGATGAATTGACGAGACTATAGCTAGTCCAATTGCTGCTTCAGCAGCTGCAATGGCTATAACAAAGATGGAGAAAATATCTCCTTTTAATTGACGACTATCGAATAAATCAGAAAATGTTACGAGATTGATATTAACCGAATTTAGTATAAGTTCAAGACACATAAGCGCTCTAACCATGTTTCGACTTGTGATCAATCCATAGATACCGATAGAAAATAAATAGGCACTCAAAAAAAGTACATGCTCAAACGTCATTGACTAACTCCTCATCAATCTCGATTCATTTGAATCAATACGAATGAACATTTATTCAAACGATTTGATTAAAAAAAAATTATAGAACAAAAAAATATTGTTGATAGATCAAATTCAGAACTTTATTTACCTTCTACTATTTTATTTATTTTTTTTTATATTATACTTAAATATGTTATAATATATATATGAAAAATAATGTATATGAAAAAAGAGTGTTATGTTATAATAATAACACATGATAAAATAAAACAAGACATTTTTTTTTTTTTTGATTTAGGATAATTCCTAATTCTAAGAAATTGTACTTAGTATTTTATTGACGAGCCATACTAATAGCACCTATCAAAGCAACTAAAAGAATTATCGAAATTAGTTCAAATGGAAGAAAAAAATCCGTTGATAAATGAATCCCAATTTGTTGAACATTACTTATCAGGTCCTGTTCTATAATTTGGTTTGATCTTGTAGTCCAAATAATCCCATACCACGACGTCTCTAGGATAGTAGTAATTAGTGAAAAAAAAATACTTGTACAAATTAGCAAAGTAAGGCCGTTTCCAACAGTCCAAAGATTGAAATCATTATAATATTCAGAACTATTTGTGAACATTACAGCAAATATGATTAAAACATTTATAGCTCCCACATAAATAAGGAGCTGCGCAGCAGCCACAAAATAGGAGTTCGATAAAATATATAATAAGGATATACAAACAAGAACCAATCCCAATGAAAAGGCAGAAAAAATGGGATTGGTAAATAAAACTACTCCTATACCCCCTAATATAACAACTAATCCCAAAAATACTACAAGGATATCATGTATTGTTCCAGTTAAACCCATTATGTATAAAGTGAGAAATAGATAAGTCAAAATATTTCATGATCTTATTAAATAAGTCCAGGAAAAGAGGAATTCCCTCATTTTTTTCTTATATATAATATGTTCTTAATTGAATAAAATCTTAATGTAGTATGGATTAATATAGATACAGTTATTATATCAATCCCGGTTTTTTACAAAAAATGAGTTGGAATTGTGTATTTCGAAACCATTCCGTTTACTTACATAATATACTTTATATATATGTATAATAATACAATAATATAATAATAAGTAATAAGACTTTTTTTCGATTTTGTTTGTATTTTTGTGTATACTTTATAATACTATTTATATAAAAATAATAATATTTATTTGATATGTTATATGAATAGCATAATATTTCTTAATTATTATTAAATATGAAAATAATATTATTAAATATGAAAATAATATTATTAATTAATATTATATCTTAATCTATCTATCTTAAATACCATATAATGGAAATGGCCAAATCAAATAGTGACTAAATAAAAAAGTGGATTATTATCTCAATTCGAAATTTCAATTTTATCAATTGAAATTAAAGAATAATTAGGAACAATCAATAGTTATTATTAATCCAAATTCCAATGAAAAAAGTTTTATATTATGTTTTAGATTATATTAAATTCAATAATTGGTAATTGTTTTTGAATTGAAAGATTTATCTTTGTCTATTTTGATTTGAGTCGAATTCGTAATTGCTTGAATTGTGTAATCTCCAATTACTGACATTGGCAATCGACCCAAAGCAATTTGATTATAATTCAATTCGTGACGATCATAAGTAGAAAGTTCATATTCTTCAGTCATTGATAAACAGTTTGTTGGGCAATACTCCACACAGTTACCACAAAATATACATACCCCAAAATCAATACTATAATTAAGCAATTGTTTCTTTTTAATATCCGTTTTTAATCTCCAATCAACAACGGGTAGATCTATAGGACATACACGAACACATACTTCACAAGCAATACATTTATCAAATTCAAAATGAATTCGGCCGCGGAAACGCTCCGATGTTATTAATTTTTCATACGGATATTGAATAGTTACAGGTAAACGATTTGTGTGGGATAAGGTAATCATGAAACCTTGCCCAATGTACCTTGCGGCCCGTACTGTTTGTTGACCATAATTCATGAATCCAGTTACCATAGGGAGCATATCGTAAATATCTATGAAATAAATAAGTTGATGTTTCTTTCTCTTGTTTAAGATAATTTCGAATGTCGTTATCGTATTCTCTTATTTATATTTATAGTGAAACAAGTTGAGAAGAGGTTGTCAATAATAAATTACCCAAAGAAATAGGTAAAAGAAATTTCCATCCAAGATTTAATAGTTGATCCATTCTCATTCTTGGTAAAGTCCATCTTGTTGCAATAGGAATAAATAGGAACAAATAAGCTTTAACTAACGTAATAAGAATCCCCATTATAATTCCAAAGACCCCACTCATATTATTTATTCCAAAAATATCAGGAATAAAAAAAATAGGTAGAATAGAGAAATTCCACCCTCCTAAGTAAAGAACTGTTACAAATAATGAAGAAACTAATAGATTTAGGTAAGAAGCAACATAAAATAAACCATATTTGATCCCTGAATACTCGGTTTGATAACCCGCTACTAATTCTTCCTCTGCCTCCGGTAAATCAAAAGGTAATCTTTCGCATTCTGCTAAAGAAGAAATTAGAAAAACTATAAATCCGATAGGTTGTCGCCACAGATTCCATCCAAAAAAACCATATTTTGACTGTGCCTCAACTATATCAACCGTACTTGAACTATTAGATAATCATAGTCGATGATACCATTACTGTTACCATCGCTATTCCAAAACCGTACATGAGATTCTCACCTCATACGGCTCCTCTACGGCCACAAATAAATAGAAAGACTAGTTCGATATTACCATTAATTCGGCATCCGTTGATATTGAAGGATAGATAGAATAAAGATACATCGAAGAGTCCTAAATTAGACCGATGTAATTCTGTCTGCTCGAATAAAAACTAAAAAAAGTGCTTCTGAATTTATCTCGTCCCCTTATAATATAAAAATTTCTCTTTCAATAAAATACTTGTTGTCTTGTTGTATCAATAGATATTTATTTTTCCTTGACCCATATCTTTTGATTACGAAAAAGAATTAGAGATTAGTTCACAAATCCAAATAAGAATTCTTTCTCTCTTTCTATATATATAGATATATAGATATAATATATAGAAAAAGAAATAAAGATCTTTTCTTATTCATTCTACATTCCATTATTTCTTTTGTTCCTGTTCTTGTTTCTGATAAGAGGCTACTCTGAAAAAGAAAAAAAAAAGAAATCAGAAAAAGGGGATTAATTCGTTCTTGATAGTCATTTCTTTAATCAGTGAATAGGAGCATACTCTAGATCGGAATCGTAGATAAGTACTGCTTGATCGTTTCTACTAACTTAAAGCACTAATTATGATTCATTTTATGTAAAAATACTTTTTTTGGTACTTTACATTATCTCCATTACTAATCTTTTGTGTATCTTGGTGTTTCTACCCGTTCACTAATTTGTGCTCGATCCTGATATGGTAATACATATAAAAAAAATAGTATAAACCCAATCCACTGGATCCTTTGCACCCGCTTCAAGACATTATATCATGACTAATAAAATAATCTTAGTCATAAAACAATCTTAGTCTTGGGATAAACAGTTTACACTGTTTATATTTGCCTCTTTACTCTTGTACATAGGGAATGAGATTTAATCTTCTTACTGCAAATTGATAAGCTGTTTTGTTTCACTCATATAACTATCTGGTTTAACTTATTTATCTGAATAATGAATCAAAAAACGAAAGGACCCATCCATTATTAGAAATCTTTTCCTATATTAGAAATGAAGAAAAGAAGGAAAAGCCCGTCTTATAACGAATCACACGTAGAGATATTGATAACACACATAGAGTTAATGGTATTTCATAACTTATGGATTGAGCAGCAGCTCGTAAACCACCTAAGAAAGAATATTTATTATTAGACCCATACCCTGACATAAGAAGTGCAATAGGGGCAATACTTGAAATAGCAACCCATAAAAAAACACCTATACTTAGATCGGATAAAACAAAACGATATCCAAAAGGAATTACTAAATAACTTAGTAGAGTTGATATGACTGCTATAGCCGGTCCAACACTGAATAATTGAATATCTCCTCTATAAGGGAGGATATCCTCTTTAAAAAGTAATTTTGTCCCATCTGCTAAAGCTTGAAGAATTCCTAATGGCCCAGCATATTCAGGCCCGATACGTTGTTGTATTCCTGCGGATATTTCTCTTTCTAACCAAACAATTACTAGTACACCTATAGTAATTCCTAATATCAGAATCAAAATAGGGATAAAGACCCATATGAGTTCATAGACCTCTTTTAAAAGTTCGGATCCAGAAAAATAATTAATAGCTTGTACTTCCGTCGTGTCAATTATCATTTCAACGATCAACCTCCCCCATAATGATATCTATACTACCTAGTATTGTCATAATATCAGCCAATTTCATTTTTTTAACTAGCTGAGGAAGAATTTGCAAATTGATGAAACCTGGTGGACGAATTTTCCATCTCCAAGGAAAAACACTCTGATCTCCTATCATAAAAATTCCTAATTCTCCCTTTGGGGCTTCTACTCTCACATAAAGTTCTTGTTTCGATAATTCAAAATTTGGTGAGGGTTTTTTACTAATGAATCTATATTCAAAATCATTCCATTCAGAATTTGTTGTTCTATCAAAACGTCGTACTTCTAAATTTTCATAGGGTCCTCCAGGAATTCCTTCCAGAGCTTGCTGAATAATTTTTATGGATTCCGTCATTTCATTGATTCGTACTAAATAACGAGCTAGTGAATCCCCTTCTTTTTGCCATTGAACTTCCCAATCGAATTCATTGTAACACTCATAATCATCCACTTTCCGAAGATCCCATTGTATTCCAGAAGCTCGTAACATTGGTCCTGATAAACCCCAATTTATTGCTTCGTCTCCACCAATAATACCTATTCCCTCAACCCGTTCCAAAAAAATGGGGTTGCGAGTTATAAGTTTTTGATATTCGGTAACTTCTTTTAAAAAATAATCACAAAAATCTAAACATTTATCTATCCAGCCATGAGGTAGATCAGCAGCTACTCCTCCGATACGGAAATAATTATGCATCATTCGCATCCCTGTAGCAGCTTCGAATAAATCATATATTAATTCTCTCTCTCTGAAAATATAAAAAAAAGGGGTCTGTGCACCAATATCTGCCATAAAAGGACCAAGCCATAACAGATGAGAAGCTATACGACTCAATTCTAGCATAATTACTCTGATATAGCTGGCTCTTTGGGGTACTTGAATATTTCCCAACTGTTCTGGTGCATTTACAGTTATTGCCTCTGTAAACATAGTAGCTAAATAATCCCAACGTGTTACATAAGGGAGATATTGTATAATTGTTCGATTTTCCGCAATTTTTTCCATCCCTCTGTGTAAATAACCCAATACGGGTTCACAGTCAATAACATCTTCACCATCAAGAGTAACAATTAGTCGAAGAACACCATGCATTGATGGGTGTTGAGGACCCATATTGACTTTCATGAGATCTTTTCTTGTAGACGGTACAGTCATATATTTTTTCCCCGATTCGTTATTTTATGAGTTTCTCAAAACGAGGTTCATAAAAAAATAGAAAATCTAATAATTCTTATTTCTAATTTAATAGTAATTTTTGAGTACTAATCAAAATTCTACTAAAATATTCTAAAAAAATTAATAATACATAATAATAAAAATCGAAATTTAATAAATTGATTTAGTTTCAATGAAATTAACGAGTTTTTTGCTCTCGAATATTCAGTTGACTTATTAATTTTTTATAGCGTACTCTATTTTCCTTTGCCAAATACGCTAGCAACCGTTGGCGTTTTCCCAGAATTATTCGAAGACCCCTCTGAGATGAAAAATCTTTTTTGTGCAATTCTAGATGTGAAGTAAGTCTCCGTATTTTATTTGTAAAACTGAATACTTGAAATTCAACGGATCCCTTGTTTTCTTCTTTTTCTTCTTGTGAAATTGCTGAGATGAATGCATTTTTTATCATAAAATAAAGAAAATAAAATAAAGAAAGAAAGTTAAAAGTTATATTATATATATTTTAATTTAATATATATTTTTTATTTTTTAATTTAAATTTACCGATCAGGAATAATAAATATAATAATAATGAATTTAATTTTAATAATATATATTTAATAATGTCTCTAATAATACCTCTAATTTTAATAATTTTAATCAGGTACACGCAAAAACTTTGATTTATTTTTTATCCAAATCCAATTTGGATTTGGATAAAAAACATGATAAATTATTAAAAATTTATTTGTACCTAACAGAATTCGGCTGATTCATTCCTAGATCTGCTTGATATAATATTAAATCAATATCATCTATTATCAGTTAATTTGGAATCGTGGATACATATGTATTCTTGACATAGTAAAACGGCTTCCATTATTGGTATTAAACCAATATCGATTCATACAAGCTAAATCTTCTAATCGATAATTAGGCCAAATAAACAATTTCAATTTGATTAATTTATTTGTATTTATATGAGGATAGTTACCCTCATTTATAAATTGTCCACAGCTCTTTATGTTGTTTTCATTACCAAATACGAAAATCTCATTCAAAACATTTCTATTCCAGGAATTAAAACAATTTAGAATTCTCAACTTTCTACGATGTCTAGTAGATAGAATATGTTCAGGAACAAGAAAATCATAATAATTTTTATTTTCATTCTTATCAACATCTTTTTTTTTTATGGATTTATTATTAGTTTGATATTTCTTTTTATTGACCAAGCCAATACCTATCATTTGATACATAATCAATTTTTCATCCAATTTTGTAGATAGACGAATTGGTTCGACAATCAATATTCCATTTTTTATCAATTCCGTCAGAGCTAGATCTTTCTGAGTTACCATGACGTCTAAACTCATTTCTCCTCTTTTAATGGAGGATATAGCAATTTCCTTTGGATTTGTTAATCTAAGCAGAAGACAATATACCTTGATATTATCGGTCATTCTTTTATTTAAGGCGTCATCCCATCTTAATTGAAAAAGGAAATACTTTTTCAGGAATAAATCGAGTTCCGCCTCTTTCTTGCTCTTGTATTGCTTTCTTTTTCTACTTTTTTTAATGTCTGATCCTGTATAATTTTCTTCAATATCTTTTTTTTTCTTTTGTTTTTGAACGTCTAATAGAAGATCCACTTGACTGGACTGTTGTTTTTTTTCTTGCTTCTTTTTTTCTAATTCAAAGTATTCTTTTTCATTAGATGATATATGAATATCCTTTTTTTCATTTCCGTTACTATTTGGATTTACATCAAAATTCAAAAACAACTTAATTGGTATGACCCACGATTTAATTTTATATGCATTATATGTATCATAAAGTATTCCAAATTCTGGGAAGAACTGAGGTTTTTTTGATATACGATGATATAACCTTTCTTCATTCATCCCCATCCAATCAAAAAAGAAACTTTTTTGATTCATTTTGGATGGTTTTTTTTTTTGATGAATCCTCGGAGATAAAATATTCTTATTATCCAGTTTTTGATAAATATTAATTTTAGTCTTAGTATTTTGATTCTTGGTACCACAATGCATATGAGTCCAGGTATCAATATTGATATTTTTATTTTGTTTAATAAAAAAATAGAAAATTTTACAATTAAAATATTTTTTCTCAATATTTTTTTTCCTATGTATATAATATTTTTCTCCTAGATAATCCCTAATATCTACATCCATTAGTACATAAAGCAATTGGGGTTTCTCTATATTAAAATTATATAATATTTCTTGATTTCTATTTATTTTTAATGGCGATCCATAAATATAGGAATCCCCTTTGTTTTCATAGTTTATATATTTATGTGATATATATTTATGTAATAAAAGATCATATCTGCAATTTCTTTTAAATTTTTCTTTTTGATTCATCAAAGAGTTTGCTTCATAATATTTTTTTTTTACGTAAGGGATTAATGGGTTTTTCTCCTTTTTATATGAATTCAATTTGATGGAGTCCTTATTGGGAATTGTACAACGTTCGTTGACTCTATTTTTCCACGTTTTCGATACTAACTGAGACCATTTAGTATGAGATAAATTATATTGATAATGGCCCTTTAACCAGTTTTTCCACTCATTTATTATAGACTTATCAATTTTATTATGCTTTGTTTTGGGATCAAATATTCCTTGTGTCTCACAATAATTCTTGATTTTATCCTTAAGAAAAAGATGGGTTCCATGATATTGAAGCACGGGTCTCAAGTGATATTTGTTACTAAATGGAGTTTGTGATATTTTGTAAAATACATATGCTTGGGACAAGGAAGATAAGTCACAACAAGCATTTAAATTATTATTTATATTCGAAAAAAAGTTTTTTCTAGTCAAAATAAATGGAATCGTGTTTTTGTTTGTTTCACCAATATAAATTTCTTCTTGATTTATTTTTTCCCTACTGGAAATTAATTTTCCCATTTTTTTGTCTATAGATTCAACTATAAGTTCTATATTGATCCTGAGGATGTTAATGATATATAGAAATATATCCATGTACATTTTTTCAATGAAAGATTTTATAAAATAGTTTAATTTACGTATTAACCGGATACTTCTTTTTTTAAATATTGGCCACAGATTTTTCCATAATTTTTGTTTTTTATCATTCAAGTTTGTATTGTTAGGACTAATAATATTTAGATCTGGAGTTAGAATGAGTTTTTTTTTGTCATTTTTAATCTGTTCCATTTGATTCCTGGTTGTGATTCTTCTATCAATAAGATCTTTGATTTTCTTTTCTATAAGTAAATTATTTGTCCAATTCCTGGATTGAATTTGAATAAGAAATTCTTGTGTATTTTTATTACTTATGGAATTTTTTTCATTCAACTCGTTTTTATTTAATTCAAATAAGAAAGTTTGGTTTCTTTTTTCCAAATTGTTTATCATTCCTTTTCTAACTAGAATTATTTTTAGAGCACCCTTTGTTTTTTCTTTGAAAGTTCTTATAAACCGTTTTCTTTTTCTTTTTAAAACTTTTAGAACTAGAAAACTTTTTTTTTTCACTTTTTTATAGTTTTTTTTTAATTCATTAAAAATAGGTTCAAAAAAAGAGGGTTGTTTTCGTGGAGAACCAAAGGGGATTTCAGCTTCCATTCCCCAAATTGTTAAAAAACAAAAATTGTCCTTTTCTTCTTTTTTATCCCAACGAGAGTCTCGTACCTTAGATC